CCAACTTTCCATTAAAGTTATTGCTTCAATTGATATTTTGGCATATTCTACTAGTTTGTAAAAATGAAAACTTAAGTAAGGTAAGTGCTTTAGAAACATATGTATAAAAAAAAGATTTCATTTAGCCCCCTTATGCTTACTATAACTAGTTTTTTTGGTTTTCTACTCGCGGCTTTAACGATAACCTCCACTCTGTTTATTGGTTTGAGCAAGATACAACTTATTTAAAATGAGAATTCATAAAATGAAAACTTTCTTCGAGATTCCGTGTATTCTAGAGTTATTTATAGTTTCAATTTTCAACCCTTAATCGTTGAGATTCATGGCAATTCGGATTACTATTTAAGTATAGATATTCCCTCCTTTTTTTGAACTAAACTAATTGAAATGATTGAAGTTTTTTTATTTGGAATTGTCTTAGGTCTAATTCCTATTACTTTAGCTGGATTATTCGTCACTGCATATTTACAATACAGGCGCGGGGATCAGTTAGACCTTTGATGAATTAAATTTTATTTTTTTATTGTATTGGCCTCCTCCTCTCTTTAATCCACAGGGGGTCAAATCCCTATTGCTGGGTAAGTTACTGAATCCCTTATCAATCTAATTTTATCTAAGAAAAAAGAATCACGCTCTGTAGGATTTGAACCTACGACATCGGGTTTTGGAGACCCACGTTCTACCGAACTGAACTAAGAGCGCTTTTTATCGGAATAGATAAGACTGTAAAGCAAAGTATTTTTTAGAACCCCAGAGTATGATAAAAATGAAAGATTCTGTCCACTTTGAATTGATCTTCGTCGATTCCTCGTTACTGCGCCTCGAAGTAGTAGCAGTAATAGGTAGGGATGACAGGATTTGAACCCGTGACATTTTGTACCCAAAACAAACGCGCTACCAAACTGCGCCACATCCCTTTTGTTCCACAGTTTCATTGTATAGAATTTCTATCTTAGTTTCCACATAGTTATTTCCCCACACCATTTTTTGTTCCTTTCGTCTTTTTTGTTCCATTTAACATATAATATAATAATAGTAAAAGATTTGTATACAAGAATAAATCAGTATTTTTTATTTTCTCGTTATCTATTTTCTCGGCAAGAGGGAGATTTTTTTAGTTATTTTATAATTTTATGATAAGGTACTATCTTATTGACTTTTACTGGATCATTGGATAATTGAATAATTATTAATAATAAAATAAAGGAATTCCATTTGAATTAGGTATTAGGTATTACGTGTATAACTCTGGGTGGTCTGGTCTTTAAAGACCTATCTATCGAATCATATATGTTTTTATGTTTTCTTTTTTACAATAAAAAAAAGGAGGATTTTCAATGCGAGATTTAAAAACATATCTCTCTGTGGCACCAGTACTAAGTACGCTATGGTTTGGGGCTTTAGCGAGTCTATTAATAGAGATTAATCGTTTTTTTCCGGATGCGCTAACATTCCCCTTTTTTTCATTCTAGTTAATAACATAGTAGGGAATGAAGAAGATTAAAGATAGAATCAAATATCTGTGACTAACCCCTTACTCCTATTTTCTCTTTTCTTTTTCCCCCTTTTTTTAGAATTCAAATTAAGGGAGGAAAGGGAAAAAAAGTCTCTTTAACATCTGGGAAATTAGGGGTCCAATTCGAATTAAATTTCAATCAATATTCCTAATATAATAAAAAAATATAATAAAAGAATGGGAGTAGAATAGAAATGCGGGTTGAAGGTCTAAGTAAAGAATATTATCCAATATATTTAAATCAAAAATGAAATATTCTATTTCAATTTGAAATAAAATTTAGAAATCTTCTATCCTTTACTTATTCGTTTTGAATCAAAAATAGAAAAGTTGAGTAAATCAAAAATTACAAAGGAGGTTCATGGCCAAGGGTAAAGATGTTCGAGTAACGGTGATTTTGGAATGTACCAACTGTGCCCGAAACAACGTTAATAGGGTATCAACGGGCATTTACAGATATATTACTCAAAAGAACCGCCACAATACACCTAATCGATTAGAATTGAGAAAATTCTGTCCATATTGTTATAAGCATACGACTTATGGGGAGATAAAGAAATAGATCGAATTGAGTACTTGTATATTACCCCTTCAAGGAAGGGAAAGGGGTGGCATTCTATCTATATCTATCTATAATTAAATCGAATAGAACAATTCTATATAATTCTATATAAATAGAAATCTAAATCGAAAAAAATCCTATTTTCATTTTGAATTAAAATGAATTCAAATTAAGAAATATAATTTTCGAGAAAAAGAATAAAATTAAATAATAAAACAAACCATGGATAAATCCAAGCGACCTTTTCTTAAATCAAAACGACCCTTTCGTAGGCGTTTGCCTCCTATTCAATCGGGGGATCGAATTTCTTATAGAAATATGAGTTTAATTAGTCGATTTATTAGCGAACAGGGAAAAATCTTATCGCGACGAGTGAATAGATTGACCTTGAAACAACAACGTTTAATTACTATGGCTATAAAACAAGCTCGTATTTTATCTTTGTTACCCTTTCTCAATAATCAGAAACAATTTGAAAGAACAGAGTTAACCGATAGAACTACAGGTCTTAGAACCAGAATTAAAAGGGTTTACTCTTGAATCAAAATTTCAATCCAAACTCAAAGACAAGATTAGTTCTTTTCCGAGAATCCAAATGTGCCATATGAAAAAAAAAGAATTGGAGAAAGCTTTTTGTATTGAATGTGTTCATTCATTTTGACTACTTTTTTATCTTAATTATTTCTATTTTACCTTCCCGGAGACTGAACTCCGGGAAAACACGTTTACAATATTCCAGTAGATTCTTTCTAATCTACTTCTTTTGTGATCTCATTGGAAATCATATAAAAAAAATTCCTGTTTGATATGGCTATTTGTGCAAGTATTTTACGATTAAGAATCAACTGTCTCTTGTACAGATCGTGTATTAATCGACTATACCTATAGAATATTAAACTCTCGCGAATTACTGCGTTTATACGAGTGATCCACAGACGACGAAACTCTCTCTTTTTAATATCCCGATCCCGATGAGCTGAAAACAAAGCTCTTATTCTCTGTTGAGTAATAGTTCGAGTAAGTCTTGAATGGGCCCCTCGAAAGCTTGATGCAAATAAACGAATTTTTGTTCTACGTCTTCGAGCTATATATCCACGTCTAATTCTAGTCATTGAATCGATGAAACTTTCACGAATAACTAATTGATTTATTCTCTTTCAGTTATTCTTTTAACACTTCCTAATCTATTAATAACAAAACGGATTTTTCCAATGTATAAACTAGAAATTCCAATGGCTTTGGCTACTATAACCTTCCTAACCACGATTTTTTTATTTCAATTCGAAATAAGAAAGAAATTTTCTTTTTCTTTACATTACAGGTGTCAAAAATATAGCAAATAAAAAATAGAAAACGGATATAGAAATAGTGTAGTGGGTTCCATCGTTTCTATGGTAACTTCTTAAACGGCGAGGTCTTCTCTATACACCGGAGCTTTCACTTCATTTAATCCAGGTTATTGGTAACTTGTATAGTTCATCCTCTTTTGCTCTACCCATGAATTATCCAGTAATAGTCCTTTCACAACGAAAGCCATCTATACAGTAACGGTATTTAATTAGGAAAGTTAGCTGGGTAGCTGACCCTTTATAGTCCGTTCTTGACAGAGTAGGGGCGTAATCTTTATGCTTAAAAAGAATTCCTCCGCTTAATGGATAATCATTTTATACCAATGGAGAATTGCTTCTCATCTTACATTGCGGTAATTCGATTTGCACCAATAGAAGCCATAAAATTCATACACAATGCAGGAATGTGAAAGGGATTCTTTGTTTCTTTGTTTTAGATAAATAAAAATTTAAAATAAAGGCCCCCTCCTCGATTCTATCCTATTTACCTTACCGGTACTCATCATTGATATTGGCACTTTGTTTTTATACCGGCTCATTTTATGATCGAAACGAGTCGCGCATACACCCGAGTACATGTTCCTCGTCGTTGAGGACATCCCCTAAGAGCGGGGGATTTAGTGACATTTCTGATTGGCTGTCTTGTATTTCTAATAAGTTGTTTAATAGTTGGCATGTTGAATTGGATACATAATGGACTGGTTTAGATTGATCCTAACCGGATGATTATGAATTATGTCTATTTCTCTTAAACTTAAAATAATAAAGTAAGTTAATAAATATTAAACGCAGTTAAAAAATTTCCAATCACGAATTTGCGTGAATTACGTGTTATTTTCATTTAACCGCTACAAGATCAACAATTCCATAAGCCTGTGCTTCTGTTGCTGACATAAAAACGTCTCTTTCCATGTCTTCGGATAGAACCCATAGGGATTTGCCCGTTTTTTGTGCATAAACCCTTGTGATGATTTCGCGCAGTTTCAACAGTTCTTCCGCTTCCAGGATAACCTCTCCCGTCGCTGCTTCATAAAACGAACTAGCAGGTTGATGGATCATTACCCTGATAATAGAATATAATAGAATAAAAAGTTTTTCTAGCTTACATGATAAAGCGTATAGAAAATAAATATAAAGAAAAAGAATGGAATAATATAATATGAAAAAGATCGAATTGAACAACCGTACAGGCATCCCTCTTGCATATGCATACGGCTCTGCACTAAGATTGACCTAACTTGGTCTCTTTATTGAAATTATTGAAAAAAGAAAGAGAAACATAGAGTATATCATACCCAGATGGTTAAATGATCAAATAGCCGTCTTTCCTTTCGGAATATGTATAAAATACTATGATGGCTCCGTTGCCTTCTATCTTAATTATCTTAATGTGATTTCTTTTGGATGTGATTCGGCAATCCCAAAGTTTCTTTTTGTTCCAAATCAAAGAAAAAATATTTTTTTTGCGCACCTCTTGGATTCTTTTCTTTTGATAACATGAATATTGTTAAGAGCCCTTTAGTGTGATAGTGTAAACAAAAAAGGTTTGTGACGCTAAACCCAACTCCCAATTATAAAATCGAGAAGACCCCTTAATCTCATACTACTCTCTCGATACATAATCTAAATCTAATTTTTTCAAAAGAATCAAAAAATTTAGAATATCGAATGCAAAGTGCCATGCTATTATTGCTTACTATTTCCTAGGGCGAAGGCACAGTCTTCCCTTTTCTCTTAAATAAGAATCTCATTGGCGCCAAGCGTGAGGAAATGCTAGACGTTTGGTAATTTCCCCCCCGGCCAGGAGAAAAGATCCCATTGACGCGGCTAACCCCATGCATATTGTATGAACATCTGGTCGCACAAATTGCATAGTATCATAAATAGCTATTCCGGATATTACCCCCCCGCCAGGAGAGTTTATAAACAAATAAAGATTCTTGTTTTCATCTTCAATACTGAGATATATCATAAGACCAATAAGTTGATTTGAGATCTCGCTATCAACTGCTTGTCCTAAAAAAAGTAATCTTTGTCGATAAAGTCGGTTAATTAGGGTACAATTGTATCCCTTCGGAATCGTACACGCACCTTTTGATGCATACGGTTCAAAAAAATCTCAAAAATAAAAAAAGAATCAATGTATGGATTCCAAACCTATCTCTTTTCCCATAACGGGGTTTTTCTTACTTAATAAAAAATTTTATTCTTGAATAAAGACGAGTTTGACTGTTTTCTTTTTCTTATAATTCTAATAAAGAAAAAGTCACTAAATGTATTGAATTAACTTCTCATTGATGTATTGTTTCATCAACCAACCCCGATGATATTTTCTTGTTCCTGGGTGGGTCTCTTTTCTCTTTTTAGGTTTATGCTCTACTCTGGGTAAAGATTGACTCGATTTGGATTTGCACATATAGAACAAATATTGTTATTACCGTTTTCTTTTTTTATGACTTTCTGCTTATTTTTTCAATTCAGTTTATACGTTCTACAAAGTTTTGATTAATAGTTTGAAATCAACCCACAGATATTCCACATAGGAATCATTTAGGATCGAACTAGGAATCATAGATATATTACTAATTGAGTTGGGTTTTTCTAAACAGAGCCTGAATACTTTATTTTTTTTAGTTCAGGTAAGCTAACCATAAATTATTGTAATTGAGACTAATAAATAGTAATGGATCCTCTCAAAACGGATCAAATTGCACTTCACGCTCCAAAATTTTTATGATTTAATGACTCCTTCTTGGGCGAAACGGAGGATATCTCGATTGAGGAGAGAACGGGTAAATCCCATATGACCCAGTATATCTGACAAGTCGCACTATACGTCGACCCAAGATGCTTCTCCCTCTCCAGGGCTTCGGAAAGGTACTTTTGGAACACCAATAGGCATTTGCTTAAAGAAAAAAACTAAGTAATATATTTCACTTTGATGTAAAAACGTAAGAATATGATTTTATTGTGTTTATAATTTTTAAATTTAAATATTGGCTTTTATCGTATTTCTTTTTTGCATAGATTACAAAAAGTTAGAAAGAAAAAAAGAAGGAATAAAGTCAAATTACTGCGATATAGGGTAATGAGTAGATATGTATGTATTTGCTATTCGAAAATGTTATTCAACCCCATTGCGTATTGATACTTATCGAGTATAGAATAAATCTGCTTCTTTTTGTTCCTATGAACATAATTATTCCGTTAATTAAACAATTAAAAGGTTTTAGTAATAACAGATTAACAACAGAATAGAAAAAGAATAACTATTAACTCCCGTTCTTAAATAATTTACTGAATAGCGAGGATCGATAGGATAGTCACAGTAGAGTCTTTTCTAATGCAATAAAGTTACACAGTGTCTATCTATCTTTGATAAAGGGAAAGGGGAATTTCTATGGGTTTACCTTGGTATCGTGTTCATACTGTTGTATTGAATGATCCCGGCCGATTGCTTTCTGTTCATATAATGCATACGGCTTTGGTTGCTGGTTGGGCTGGTTCGATGGCTCTCTATGAATTAGCAGTTTTTGATCCCTCTGATCCTGTTCTTGATCCAATGTGGAGACAGGGTATGTTCGTTATACCCTTCATGACTCGTTTAGGAATAACCAATTCATGGGGTGGTTGGAGTATTACAGGAGGAACTGTAACGAATCCGGGTATTTGGAGTTATGAAGGTGTAGCTGGGGCACATATTGTGTTTTCTGGTTTATGCTTTTTGGCAGCTATCTGGCATTGGGTGTATTGGGACCTCGAAATTTTTTTTGATGAACGTACAGGAAAACCTTCTTTGGATTTACCCAAGATCTTTGGAATTCATTTATTTCTTTCAGGAGTGGCTTGCTTTGGGTTTGGTGCATTTCATGTAACAGGTTTGTATGGTCCTGGAATATGGGTGTCCGATCCTTATGGACTAACTGGAAAAGTACAACCTGTAAGTCCCGCATGGGGCGTAGAAGGTTTTGATCCTTTTATTCCGGGAGGAATAGCCTCTCATCATATTGCAGCAGGTACATTGGGCATATTAGCAGGTCTATTCCATTTGAGTGTCCGCCCGCCACAACGCCTATACAAAGGCTTGCGTATGGGAAATATTGAAACCGTACTTTCCAGTAGTATAGCTGCTGTCTTTTTTGCAGCTTTTGTTGTTGCTGGAACTATGTGGTATGGTTCCGCAACTACTCCGATTGAATTATTTGGGCCCACTCGTTACCAATGGGATCAGGGATACTTTCAGCAAGAGATATATCGAAGAGTTAGTATGGGGCTGGCAGAAAATCAAAGTTTAGCAGAAGCCTGGTCGAAAATTCCTGAAAAATTAGTTTTTTATGATTACATCGGAAATAATCCGGCGAAGGGAGGATTATTCAGGGCGGGCTCGATGGATAACGGGGATGGAATAGCAGTTGGGTGGTTAGGACATCCCATCTTTAGAGATAAGGATGGTCGTGAACTTTTTGTACGTCGTATGCCTACCTTTTTTGAAACATTTCCCGTTGTTTTGGTAGACGGCGACGGAATTGTTCGAGCGGATGTTCCTTTTCGAAGGGCAGAGTCAAAGTATAGTGTTGAACAAGTTGGTGTAACTGTTGAGTTCTATGGTGGTGAACTCAATGGAGTCAGTTATAGCGATCCTGCTACTGTGAAAAAATATGCTAGACGTGCTCAATTGGGTGAAATTTTTGAATTAGATCGTGCTACATTGAAATCCGACGGTGTTTTTCGTAGCAGCCCAAGGGGTTGGTTTACTTTTGGACATGCTTCATTTGCTTTGCTCTTCTTCTTCGGACACATTTGGCATGGTGCTAGAACCCTGTTCAGAGATGTTTTTGCTGGTATTGATCCGGATTTGGATGCTCAAGTCGAATTTGGAGCATTCCAAAAACTTGGAGATCCAACTACAAGAAGACAAGCAGCCTGATATAAGACTACTTTGGTTTCTTTCGTCTCTGTTTTCTTTCTGGAATTTTTCCTAGGGGTCAGAGAAACCTTGATCACTTCTTTTTTACTCGTGTTATTTCTTTTTTTTATCCGATAGACGGTCCCTCACAAATAAAAGGGAACAAGCAGGTATGAAAGCTATAATTGTAAACTGCGATCAAATCTATGGAAGCACTAGTTTATACATTCCTCTTAGTGTCGACTTTAGGAATAATTTTTTTTGCTATCTTTTTTCGAGAACCACCTAAAGTTCCAACTAAAAAGATAAAATGATTTTTCAGTATCTCAATTGACGTAATGAGCCTCGCAATGTTTTGAGGCTCATTACGTCAACTAGTCTCCATGTTCCTCAAATGGATCTCTTAGTTGTTGAGAAGGTTGCCCAAAAGCGGTATATAAGGCATACCCTGTAAAACTTATAAGTAAACCAGATAGAAAGATGGCTACTAGGGTTGCTGTTTCCATTCTTATAAAATTTCCTCAATGGGTCCATGATAAGATCGTTTATTTACAACTACAACGGAATGGTATACAAAGTCAACAGATCTCAATGAATACAATAGGATTTATGACTACACAAACTGTTGAGAACGGCGGTCCAAGGCGAACGTCTGTAGGGGCTTTATTAAAACCCTTGAATTCGGAATATGGTAAAGTAGCCCCTGGGTGGGGAACAACTCCTTTGATGGGCGTCACAATGGCTCTTTTTGCCATCTTTCTATCTATTATTTTAGAGATTTATAATTCTTCCGTTTTATTGGATGGAATTTCAATGAATTAGGTCTATAAAAATTGTAAAGTCATACAAAAGGAATCATTTCGAGCTCATACTTTGAGCCCATTATACTTTGTTTTGGGAGTTTGACCGCGGAATTTTTTTTGTTTCTGTATTTCCGGGATATGAGTGTGTGACTTGTTATAATCGATCCTATTGATAGTACAGAGTGTGGCTCTGTCATCTTCATAGAGATGGGTCTCCTTCGTCGGATATTTATTTATTTATTCTAGTATCTGGAACACGGAATATATGAAATCGATTAAGAAATATTTGAACTATGATTCATACCTAATGTTCAGATCTCCTATCCGGATTCCAAAAAATTTTCGAAGTCTTTGAAATTTTAGGCATTCTATCTATTTTATCTATTTATGGAATGGGTGATAGTCGAAGGGTTCTTACTCAGGGAATCCTTGACTTTACTTAGGTTTTTTTATTGAATCGTCGAGGTTCTAGTATGAATCTGAGGTTTTAATCAATTCGTAGGTTTCTTAACAAGAGAATTCCTATCAATACAATACAATAAAAACAATATGAAAATCCACATTATACACAAAAACAAATTAAAAACGAAATAGGAAAAGAGTGGATTCAAGAGGCACGTAAGGATTAACATAAAGACGACTTAGCCAACTTGAAATTTTGGTAGTATCACCGCAAAAAACGAGGAGCTTTCGGATTTTTCTTATTTATTAAAGTCAGATAAGATTGAATTTTTGATTCAAAATAAAAAAGAAAAAGGTTTCAAACTTTCATTATATATCCGTTGCAATTAGTATTTTGGTGTTTTTGCTTGAGCTGTATGAGATGAAAGTCTCATATACGGTTCTCGGGGGGGTTCCGCCTAT